GAATAACCAGTTACACCAAAGGATGCGGTCAATACAGCCAAAACTACACCTGTAACCCAAGTCAATTCGCGAGGTTTTTTAAAACCACCGGTAAGATACACACGAAATACGTGCAGGATCATCATTAGGACCATCATACTTGCCGACCATCGATGAACTGACCGGATTAACCAACCAAAGTTAGCTTCGGTCATTATATATTGAACAGAAGCAAAAGCCTCAGTAACGGTGGGACGGTAGTAAAAAGTCATAGCAAACCCCGTCGCTACTTGGACTAAAAAACAAGTAAGTGTAATTCCTCCTAAACAATAAAATATGTTGACATGAGGAGGAACGTATTTACTAGTTATATCATCCGCAATCGCCTGAATTTCAAGACGTTCTTCGAACCAATCATAGACTTTATTGAGATAGGTAAACCAAGGGAACTCCCCCTCTTAGAACCGTATATGAGAATTTCATCTCGTACGGCTCAAACAGAAATACCCAAATACTGGTTATAACGGATATGTGTAATAGAAAGTTTGCAACTTCTTAACTTAACCCTATGATTCCAATTTTCTCTGAAGATACAAAAAATAGAAATCCGAGAGCTCTTCGTTGTGGTTATAATGCCAAAATTTCAAGTTGGCTCACTCGTCTTTATCTTGATCGTTACTGGCCTCTTGAATATTCTATTTACTTAACTTTTTTTTTCTTTGATTTGTGTTATTTTTTTGTGTGTAATGCGGCCTTACTGCTGTCTTCTTTATTATTGATAGGAATTTTCTTGTTAAGACCCTATGAATCGATTAAAAAAAAAAAACCTCAGATTCATACCAAAACCACGATGATTCAATAAAATCTTCAATCTAAGTCCAAAAATTCCCTGAGTAAGAACTAGTGGATCATCACTTATTCAATGAATAGATAGAATGAAAAAAATCCAAAGAAACGTCTGTCCTTTGATAAAAATAAGGAGAAGTGGCAGTTTGAAAGAATCATAATCTTTCGATTTGTTAGAACTTCTAATTCTTTGAAAAAATCTTTTAAGTCCGGTTTGCGGGGTCTAAATAGTAAGTATGAATCATAGTTCTAATACTTTAGAATCAATTTTCTATATTCCGTGCTCCAGATACTAGAATAAATATCAGACGGGATAAAACCATCTCTATCAAGATGACAGACTCACTCTCTGTACTATCAATAGGATCAATTATAACAAGTCACACACTCATATTCCGGAAATACAGAAGAAAAGAAATTCCACGATCGAACTACCAAACCAAAATAGAATGGGCTAAAAATCTAAGACCTAAATGTTTCACTTTGTATTGAAAAACGAGTTAGTCGGTTCTTGTGAATCTAATTCATAGAAATTCCGTCCAGTAAAATGGAAGAATTATAAATCTCCAAAATAATAGATAGAAATATCGCAAATAGAGCCATTGCAACACCCATCAAAGGCGTAGTTCCCCACCCAGGGGCTACTTTACCATATTCCGAATTCAATGGTTTCAATAAATTCCCTACAGTAGTTCGTCTTGGACCAGATCTAGAACTACCCTCAACAGTTTGTGTAGCCATAAATCCTATTTTATATTCATTGAGATCTGTTGACTTTGTATACCATTCCGCTGTAAATAAATGATCTTATCCTAGATCCATTTTGGTCTTGAAATTATATAATAATGGAAACAGCAACTCTAGTTGCCATCTCTATATCTGGTTTACTTGTAAGTTTTACTGGGTACGCCTTATATACTGCTTTTGGGCAACCCTCTCAACAACTAAGAGATCCATTCGAAGAACATGGGGACTAGTTGAAGTAATGAGCCTCCCAATATTGGGAGGCTCATTACTTCAATTGAGATACTGAAAAATCATTTCGTCTTTTTAGTTGGAACTTTAGGTGGTTCTCTAAAAAAGATAGCGAAAAAAATGATTCCTAAAGTCGAAACTAAGAGGAATGTATAAACCAATGCTTCCATGGATTTGATCGTGGTTTACAATTATAGCTTTCATACCTGTTTATTTGGGATCGTCTCTCGGATAAAGAAAAAGAAAGAACAAGAGTAAAAATAGCGAGTCAAATCAAGATTTATCCGATTCCCTATGTCAAATTCAAATCACAAAAAGAAAATAAAGTCCAAAAGAAACAAAACAATGTTGTATCAGACTACTTGTCTTCTTGTAGTTGGATCTCCAAGTTTTTGGAATGCTCCAAATTCTACTTGAGTATCCAAATCTGGGTCAATACCAGCAAAAACATCTCTGAACAAGGTTCTAGCACCATGCCAAATGTGTCCGAAAAAGAAGAGCAGAGCAAACGAAGCATGTCCAAAAGTAAACCAACCCCTTGGACTGCTACGAAAAACACCATCGGATTTCAAAGTAGCACGATCTAATTCAAAAATTTCACCCAATTGAGCACGTCTAGCATATTTTTTCACAGTAGCAGGATCACTATAACTGACTCCATTGAGTTCGCCACCATAGAACTCAACAGTTACACCTACTTGTTCGACACTATACTTCGATTCCGCCCTTCGAAAAGGAACATCGGCTCTAACAATTCCGTCTCCGTCTACCAAAACAACCGGAAATGTTTCAAAAAAAGTAGGCATACGACGTACAAAAAGTTCACGCCCCTCTTTATCTCTAAAGATAGGGTGTCCTAACCACCCAACAGCTATTCCATCCCCATTGTCCATTGAGCCCGCTCTAAACAATCCCCCTTTTGCCGGATTATTGCCAATGTAATCATAAAAGGCTAATTTTTCGGGAATTTTAGACCAAGCTTCTGATAAACTTTGATTTTCGGCTAGCCCAGCACCAACTCTTCTATATATTTCTTGCTGGAAATATCCCTGATCCCATTGATAACGAGTGGGACCAAATAATTCAATTGGAGTTGTTGCTGAACCATACCACATAGTTCCAGCAACAACAAAAGCTGCAAAAAAGACAGCAGCGATACTACTGGAAAGGACAGTTTCAATATTTCCCATACGCAATCCTTTGTACAGACGTTGGGGTGGACGGACACTAAGATGGAAAAGCCCCGCTAATATGCCCAATGTCCCTGCTGCAATATGATGAGAGGCTATTCCCCCTGGAACAAAAGGATCAAAACCTTCCACACCCCATGCGGGATTTACGGATTGTACCCTTCCGGTTAGTCCATAAGGATCGGACACCCATATGCCAGGACCATACAATCCTGTTACATGAAATGCGCCAAAACCAAAACAAGCCACCCCTGAAAGAAATAAATGAATTCCAAAAATTTTTGGCAAATCCAAAGAAGGTTTTCCTGTACGTTCATCACAAAAGATTTCTAGATCCCAATATACCCAATGCCAGATAGCCGCCAAAAAGCACAAGCCAGAAAACACAATATGTGCCCCGGCCACACCTTCGTAACTCCAAATACCTGGATTCGTTATAGTCCCTCCTGTGATACTCCAACCACCCCATGAATTGGTTATTCCTAAACGAGTCATGAAGGGTATAACAAACATACCTTGTCTCCACATTGGGTCAAGAACAGGGTCAGAGGGATCAAAAACGGCTAATTCATATAGAGCCATCGAACCGGCCCAACCAGCAACCAGAGCTGTATGCATTATATGGACAGAAAGCAAACGGCCGGGATCATTTAATACGACGGTATGAACACGATACCAAGGTAAACCCATGAAAATACCTCTTATATCAACAAAAAATAGACACTATGTAACTTTATTGCACTGTAAAAAACTATACTATGGACCCTCGCTTTTCAGTGGATTATCTCGGGTAAAAGATGAATATTTGTTCTAGTTTTTTAGTAATAATGGAAGAATTCTATTCGTAAGAACAAAAGAAGCAAATCTATTCTATACCCGATAAGTAACAATACGCAATGGGGGGAGGTTGACCGTATTTTATATGAGTGTTTATATCTTTCTATCAGCGAATGCAGACATATTTGTTCATCACTCAAAGGACCTATTCGTAAGAATTTTCTTTTAGTCACTTGGTCTTCCTTTTGTATTTAGGATTTTTTTTTTACGAATTTCTTCCACCTATAAAATATAATAAAGCCCTATCATTATTAAGACAATAAACCCATTGTTACGTTTCCGCATCAAAGCGAGATATACTACTTAATTTAATTCTTTTTTCATTTAATGCCTATTGGTGTTCCAAGAGTACCCTTTCGAATTCCTGGAGAGGAAGATGCAACTTGGGTTGACGTATAGTGCGACTTGTCAGATATATTGGGGCATATGGGATTTCCCCGTTCTCTCCCCCGATCGAGATATCCTCTCTTTCACCCTAAAAATAAAAAAGATTGATTGAATCAGCAAAAATTTGGAGCGTGAAGTGTACTGAAGTGTAATTAGATCCATTTTTTGGGGAGGTATCCAGATTAATATTAGCAATTTACAATAATTTATGGTTGGCTTGGTTGGACCAATAAAATGAAGCATCCAGGCTCTGTTTAGAAAAAAAACCCAATTGGTAATATATCTACGATTCCAACTTCTATCATATATTTGTATTTGCTGGAAAACATGAAATAAATTGAAGAAAAAAAAAGTCGTAGCAAAAAGACGTGGTATTGGAATATTTGTGCTATATGTGCAAATCAAAATCGGGTAGATCTTTACTCGGAGTAGAACAGAAACCTAAAAGAATTGAAGAAGCCCATTCAGAAACAAGAAAATTACATCGTGATTTGAATTCGATCTCGATGAAAACAATACATCAATGAGAAGTTAGTTCAATAAGTGTTTAATACATTATTTTTTATTATAATATAGATTAATATAGATAAACGGGTCAAAAGTCGTCTTTCTTGAAAAATGTAAGAAAAAGACCTTTCGTTATAAGTTCGAAAGAGTCCGCTATGAAAAAAGAAAGAGGGTTGAAATCTACACATTGATTCTTTTTCGCGATTTTTGGTGAACCGTATGCATCAAAAGGTGCATGTACGGCTCCTAAGGGATAAAATTTTATCCTAATCAACCGACTTTATCGAGAAAGACTATTTTTTTTAGGCCAAGGGGTTGATAGTGAGATATCGAATCAACTTATTGGCCTTATGATATATTTCAGTATGGAGGATGCTACCAAAGATTTTTATTTGTTTATAAATTCTCCGGGCGGATGGGTAATACCCGGAATAGCTATTTATGATACTATGCAATTTGTGCAACCGGATATACAGACAGTATGCATGGGATTAGCCGCTTCAATGGGATCTTTTCTTCTGGCAGGAGGAGAAATTACCAAACGTCTAGCATTCCCTCACGCTTGGCGCCAATGAGTCTTTTATTTGAGAAAAAAAAAAGAAGACTATGCCTTCGCCATATGAATATTAAGTAATAATAGCATGGCACTTCGAATTCGATATGCAAAAATTTTTCAAAACCATTCGATTATGTATCGAAAGAGTAGTATGAGAAAACGGGTATTTCCTATTTTATCTGATCTACCAGGAGCCTAGTTCAGCGTCACAAACTTTTTTGTTTTCACACCGGAAAGCTTTTAACATTTAACAATATTTATGTTAGGAAAGAAAATAAAAAAAAAAAAACAAGATTTTTTTTACTTATATAACTTATTTGAAAAAAAAAAAAGAAACTTTGGGATTGCTGAATAACAGACGAAATAATAAAGCAACGGAACCATCATAGTATTTTTTAACTACTCCAAAACAAAAAAAAAGGAAGGGTGGTTATTGGATCATTTACCGATCTAGGTCTGATAGACCCTCCATCTTTTCTATTTCTTCGATGGAAGGTCAAAATCAATTCCATAGTAGAGCCGTATGCAATACGCAAAAGATGCCCGTACGGTTGTTCAATTCTATCTTTTTTTATTATTCTTTATCTCTCCTCTCGCCTTATCGTGCGAGATAGAGGAACCATTTATTATGTTATATCGTCAGGGTAATGATCCATCAACCCGCAAGTTCTTTTTATGAGGCACAAACGGGAGAATTTATCCTGGAAGCGGAAGAACTACTGAAACTGCGCGAAACTATCACAAAGGTTTATGTACAAAGAACGGGCAAACCTTTATGGGTTGTATCCGAAGACCTGGAAAGGGATGTTTTTATGTCAGCAGCAGAAGCCCAAGCTCATGGAATTGTTGATCATGTAGCGGTTGAATAAAAAAATTAGCAAGGATTCCGCACAAATACACAATTGGAGATTTTCTCTTCTTACCGGATTTCATATTTAATAGAATATCTCTATTAATTAATCTATTAATATAGAATATAAGTAATTCATAATCATCGGGTTAGGATTGATCTAAACCAGCTCATTATGTATACGATTCAACATGCCAACTATTAAACAACTTATTAGAAACACAAGACAGCCAATCAGAAATGTCACGAAATCCCCCGCCCTTCGGGGATGCCCTCAGCGCCGAGGAACATGTACTAGGGTGTATGTGCGACTCGTTCCGATCATGGACTAAGACAAAAGAGAGGAAACAAATTATTCCAGTATCTGGGATCGGTTAGGATAGAATGGAAGAACTCCATTCACTATCTTAAAAAAAATCGATTAATAATTCCTTCTATTGTGTATCAAATTTATGGTTTCCGTTGGTGCAAATCCAATCACCTCCATTTTTCAATTTCAGATGAGAAAGACTTCCCCATTGGTAGCAAATGCTTATCCATTAAGCAGGGAAAATCCTATTTCAAAACGAAAAAGCGGAAAGATTATGCCCTTATTCTTGTAAGAACGGACTAACAGGGTCAGCTACCCAGCTAATCTTCATACTTAAATACCGTTACTGTATAGTTAGATTTTGTTGTGAAAGACCTATTACTAGCTATTTCATGGGTAGAGCCAAAGAGTGTGAACTGTACAAGTTAACAATAGTTGATTAAATGAGGGAAGGGGCTCCGGTGTATAGAGAGGACCTCGTCGTTTAAGAAGTAACCATAGAAACGATGGAATCCACTATTTCTTTATCCATTTCTATTTAATTGAATATGCTTTTTTGATACCTAGTATCAATACAATTTCTTATTTCGCGGTTAAATGCTTAGAAATAAAAAGAAAAAATCGTGGTTGGGAAGGTTATAGTAGCAAAAGCCATTGGAATTTTTTATTTATACATTGGAAGAATCCGTTTTTCTTATTAAGAGACTAGTAAAGGGAAAAGAATAACTGAAAGAAAAGAAATCAAATAGTTATTCATCAAAAAATTAATTATTCATCAAAGTTTTATTTATTCAATGACCAGAATTAAACGAGGATATATAGCTCGGAAACGTAGGACAAAAATTCGTTTATTTACATCAAGCTTTCGAGGGGCTCATTCAAGACTTATTCGAACTATTACTCAACAGAAAATAAAAGCTTTGGTTTCGGCTCATCGGGATAGAGATAGGAAAAAAAGGGATTTTCGTCGTTTGTGGATCAGTCGAATAAATGCAGTAATTCGTGAGAATAGAAAAAATATATACTATAGTTATAGTATATTAATGTATAATCTGTACAAGAGGCAGTTGCTTCTTAATCGTAAAATACTTGCACAAATAGCTATATTAAATAGGAATTGTCTTTATATGATTTCCAATGAGATCATAAAACAAAATTCCCCGGAGACTGAACTCCGGGAAAGTAGAGTAGAGATTTGTATGAAAAAATAGAATCATATGAGAAAGTCGTCAAAATGAACAACCACGTTCAATAAAAAAAGATTTATTATTCTTCACCGATTCTCTTTTTTCTTATTTTTCTTACAACACGATAATCAAAATTGGATTGTCGTAGTTTTCGAATAAAACCTCAATCTACATTTGATTTGAGTTTCGATTGGAATTTGAATTCAATCGAGGAGTAACCCTATTTTTTTTTTGTTTTAGTAGTTCTAGCGGCCGACTCGCTTTTTTCAAATTGTTTTTCATTATTAAGAAAAGGTAACGAAGATAAAATACGAGCTTGTTTTATAGCAATCGTAATTAATCGTTGTTGTTTTAAGGTCAATCTATTCACCCGTCTAGATAATATTTTTCCTTGTTCACTAATAAATCGACTAATTAAACTCATGTTTTTATAATCAATTCGATCCCCCGATTGGATCGGGGGCAAACGCCTACGAAAAGATCGCTTGGATTTAAGAAAGAGTCGCTTAGATTTATCCATGGTTTGCTTATTCCTTATCCCGAAAATCCTATTTCTTACAAAATGGGATTTTTTTCTATTTTTTATTCTTTAATAAATATTTAATAAATATATGTTTATTTAAAATGTTTATTTAAATATAAAATATATCTTATATATACATATACAATTTGTATATATACAATTATACAATTTGTAATAGAATTTCTAACAATATGAAAAAATATATCATTTTTCATGTTCCTTGGAGGGGTGACACACAAGCGATCGATTTTCTCTATTTCTTTATCTCCCCGTGAATCGTATGTTTGCAACAAGAGGGACAGAATTTTCTCAATTCTAATCGACTAGGCGTATTGTGTCGATTCTTTTGAGTAATATATCTGGAAATACCTGTTGATTTCTTATTAACACTGTTTCGAACACAACTGGTACATTCCAAAATAACTCTTATTCGGATATCTTTACCCTTGGCCATGGGCCATGAACCTCCTTTGGTTTTTTGATTCACTTAACTTTAATTCTTCTATTTTACGATTCGAATTTACGATTCGAAGCGAAAAAGAAGAAAGGAACGAAAAAAAAATAGAAGTTGCTAACTCGAAATCCAATTATGAAGGATCGCGTTCCAATCAATCTAGTATAATAATAATTAAGTAATACAATGATTTCTAACTATATTTAGAATCACAGTACAGTATTTCAGTTTTCATTTAAGTATCCTGTATGATATTGTTGCCCCGCCCTAGCCATTCCATTTCCATTTCTGGTCTCACCCTATTATTTAATAGTATTTAATAGAAATGGAATTGATTATTAATTGAATTCAATTGAAGCCTGGACCGAATTCCGAGTTTCACTGAGGCCAAATCCTACTTTATTCTTTATCTTTTCTAACTTATTCTAATTCTAAAAAAAAAAAAGAAGGAGAAAGAGGGATTAATCACAAATATTTGATTGTATCTCTAATCTTCTTCACCCCTTCCCGTGTCAATAACTAGAATGAAAAAAAAGGGAATATCAATGCATCTGGGAATAAACGATTGATCTCTATCAATAGACCTGCTAAAGCCCCGAACCATAGAGTACTTACCACTGGTGCCACGGAGAGATATGTTTTTAGATCTCGCATTTTAAATCCTCCTTCTTTATTCTTTATTGTAATACAGAATTACATATTACATATATAAATATGATCAGATGGTTATTTAGTTAATAACCACTTGTATTTGTACGCGGAATTCCTAATTCAAATTGAAATATACAACGATTCATTAGATATTCTTTTTTTTAACAAACAAGGAAGTCCAGTCCATTTCTGCTCTGCCCGAGCATTCCCTAAAAATATTCATTTTTTTTGTTTTGTTAGGGGTATCTCATATATATATAAGTCTTTTTTTTTATTAAAATGAATATTTTATGTTATACGATATGAAACTAAAAAGAAAAAATGGCAGGATAATTTCTATATATCAACGGAGAAAATCAAGATGTGGAAAACAAGACAAAGATTCTTTACAATGACACTGTAAACCAATTGAAAGGGATGTAGCGCAGCTTGGTAGCGCGTTTGTTTTGGGTACAAAATGTCACGGGTTCAAATCCTGTCATCCCTATCCCTAACTATTACTTATCTTATGAGCAGTAACAAGGGATCAATTGAGACCGATTAAAATTGGACATACACACTCAATCGAAATAGATATAGATTCTATCAATCTATATTATATATTATGAGAGTTCTATATCTATATCTATTTCGATATAGAAATTATATAGTATATGCATGCAAGATGAATTGGGTCCACATAAAATTATTTATGAAAATAAAGCGCTCTTAGTTCAGTTCGGTAGAACGCGGGTCTCCAAAACCCGAT